AGATTGACAATTCCAAAAAACTTTTCATACTATGCTCAGAGCATGATGATGATCGGGCGGGTATGCCCCCATCGTCTAGTGGTTTAGGACATCTCTCTTTCAAGGAGGCAACGGGGATTCGACTTCCCCTGGGGGTAGGGTACTACCAAAGGAAGTTGTTTATGGATTATCAATAAGTCTAAAATGGATTCTTCCTGGGTCGATGCCCGAGTGGTTAATGGGGACGGACTGTAAATTCGTTGGCAATATGTCTACGCTGGTTCAAATCCGGCTCGGCCCAATAATTCGCCGATCCATCGTGAGATTATATAACTAACCAATTTGTACTCTAGAAACAAACGACTGATACAGAGGAATAAAGAAAAGGATCCTTTTTCTATCCCTATTTAGTTTATTTGTTCCCATCTTTCTGATCTTTTGAATGATATAGATTCATATCAAAATCAAGATCTGTAAATATAAAAAAAGGAGTAAAAGGAGTAAAATAAAGAAGGGAGTAAAGAAAAAAAGAATCTCTTTTTTCATTGAAAAATTGAATTAGCAATCGATTTGACACGATTTGATAGACAATAGCCGTGCTGCTCTCACTAAAGTACTAAAAGTACTAAAGTAAAGTCCAGATATATGTGTATTGTGTATATAGAACTCGTTTATCTGTTATAACATAACACGAGAATTCTAGGCAATTCTAAATAGAAAAAAAAATAGTATGAATGAAATCATAAGAATAGGGATGCTGTACACCTTATTTCCCTGGGATTGTAGTTCAATTGGTCAGAGCACCGCCCTGTCAAGGCGGAAGCTGCGGGTTCGAGCCCCGTCAGTCCCGACCTAGGATTGGATGGATCTTTCAACTCATCCTTCTAGTCTCTGTGAAGAGGAGGGGACCTGGAGCAGGATCTAATTATACGCGGGGACTCCTTATTTCTTTTTCTTTCTTGTTTCACATTTATTATCGAATAACAAAAATACGGGAATTTGAATTACTTCTACTTCAAGTAGTACCAATTGATGGGGAGAGGCATATGCAGATTGCTACAATTGTTGGTAGCACCATATTCAGGATTCCAAGAGATATCGTACTTGTCTGTATTTTTTCTTTCAGATCTATGGAAGGTAATAGCATATCCATATTTGTATTCCGTATGGATAAAACATCTTCCTATGTTATACTATTCCAGTCTCGACGATGAATCGATTTGAGGGCCTAGATATTGTTATTCATGATATTGATCCGTCATTTTGACTGACTGTTTTTACGTAAATGATAAGTAAAAAAGCCGTAGGAACTAGAATGAACAGCGCAGTAGCAATAAATGCAAGAATATTTACTTCCATTTAATTGGAATTGGAATTCCTTTCATTTCTTCAATTATTGATAAGAAGTCAAGCTTGATTCAAATTCCACGTTTTAAATGAAATGAGCGGGCTAGAATCATCATTCTATGCGATCTGATAGTATAGTATGGTAGAAAGAAATATATGAACCTTTCCACCATACTATCTATTATTGTATAAAGCTGGACTCTATTGTATAAAGATATATACATATATATATACAAAAAATGAAATAGGGATAGATAAAAAGGATCCTTTTTAAATTCTTCGGATTTGGAAAAGGAAAATAGAGTAGTGGATCCTACCCATTTTTAACGCTTGAACTATGATATGAAGTGAGTGAATAAAGCATAAAATAAATATATTTCTAGGGGTCTAAAACAAAGGTAAGTGTGCAATATAATATGTAAATCCCCTAACAAAAGATCTTATCAAGATCTTATTATGCGTAGTACTACCTTGACGACTCTAGTTGCTCTCGCTAGAGAATACATAGTCACGTAATATAATAATAGAACAACTTCCTCCCTGAACAGTAGAGAGGGAAACAAATCAAATAAAAAAGGGCGTTCAGTTGCTCCTCATTATAATGTCCATATAGAATTCTAGTAACAGCTAATTCATCAAAATATATTATTGTGGAATTTTGAAATGTATATATTTGTATTTAAAAACGATTTGCAGAACGATATCTCAAATAATTGATACAGTTTTGTTACTCAATTAAATTAGTAGTGTCCTTGTAGTGTCTTTAAAGTCCACTTCTTCCCCATACTACGAGTGAAAGCGAAAATGTAAAAACTACCATTAAAGCAGCCCAAGCAAGACTTACTATATCCATGTCCCCTATCTCTATGAATATGAATAAATTATTCCATTATTGATCACTAATAATAGTGGAATTAATAGTGCAGAGTCAAAAAGCGATTCTGCCTGAAGGCTATTGATGAACCAACCCTCCCAATCAACCCATAAAAAGTCCCTATATCTGGTAGAATCGTAAAGCATTAAGCACAAGCAAGATACGCAGTTATTCTCTTGGAATTCTCAAGGGAATGTTATTAATAGAACATGTAGGAATAGTAAGAGATTCTATTTCAATAAAATCAATTTTATTCCCCATTCTACTATTCTAATCTAACTCAAGACCCAGTCAGTAGAC